GCCAGGCCGTGGAATTTTAAAAAGCTCTTGCAGACGAAATCAAAGAGGTACTTTTTATATTATTTATATATTTCTTACTTATATTTATATATTTCTTACTTATACTAAATTACTACTATATAATAACATATATTACTTATTTTATTTAGTTATTTATAATTATATAGGTAATTAATAGGTAATTATATATATTAATATGAATTTATATTCATTAGAATAGTGGATTGGAGATATTTCTTTCGAGCCCTTCTTACTTTATTTTATATCAATTATCAATGGAATTACTTTTTTTCTATATATATATATTTTTATTTTTATATGTCTAGATAATTATATATCCTGATATCTTTATATGTCTAGATAGATTATATATCTATATAATAAACTAATAATAGAATAAAAATAATATAATAAAAGAAGAGGTATAAAAGAAAGACCCTTTTTTCAAACCTTACTTTTTGTGTAATGTAACATACTAATTATCCTTTTCAGATGGGGGAGATGGCTGAGTGGACTAAAGCGTCGGATTGCTAATCCGTTGTACGGGTTTTTCGTACCGAGGGTTCGAATCCCTCTCTTTCCGCTTCTGTCAATGACTTGGTATTTTTTTTTTATTTATCTTTCGAGTCTTTTTTTTTTTATTTAATAGTTAAAGATGTGGAATAGATAAAATCCTAAGAACGTTTCAAAATCGATCAAAGAAAATAAAAACTTTCTTTTTTATTCGTCACGTCCAGGATTACGTCCTGGATCATTAGATAGGAATCCGAAGATAAAGAGAGAAACAAAGAATATCACTACTGTGTAAACAAATAGTTTGAGAGTAAGCATGACACAATCTCCAAGATCATTTTTTTTTTTTGAAAAAAAAAAGAGAATAGATTCTCCATTTTTATACCACATATATCTTATTTTGACACCAAGAAATGGTTTTTCTAAATCTAGAAATAGAAATAGAAAATAATTTTTATCAATTCATTTATAATGGAATATGAGTCAAGTCTTTCATTATCCATTTTTTTTTCATACCCACAATATCTAATTTTGGGGGACTCTAATAAGTTCTTTCAATGTAAAAAAGGTCCGAATGCGGAAATGAGGTGATCCCCAGACTTTTTGTGGCGATACAAGAATTTCAATATTTGAATCAAAGTTTTATACTATAAAACAAAATTTATCTGATCTTATCATATCAATTGTTAGAATTTTTTTTAGAACAAATCATGAATTTTTCTAGGACAGTATTCAAGATCTCATCGAAAACTTACAGCAGCTTGCCAAACAAAAGCTAAGAGAAAAAATAGCAGAGGTATTATTGGCATAATATCTACGATTGGATTCAAAAAGGCATAGGCCTCGGGCAATTTGGCGAAGAAAAAACTATTTGAAGAAAGAGCAGAATTAAGCCAGATACAGATCAAACTAAAGATATTAAGCATAACAAACATTTTGTTCTTTGTTTTGTTCTTGAAGATAATTGTATTTATTTTGATTTTTATTGAGTTCTTAATAATATAATGTTATTTTTTTTTTAGTTTAAGTTATAGAAAAAAATGAGTAAAAACTCAAAATTAAAAAATAAAAAGAAGGTAGACCAAAAAACTTTTCTTTGATTTGAACTAACTCAATTAAAAATACTTCAATTCTAAAATGAAAAGAGAATAGAAGAAATCATACTTTCATACAATATCTTAATTGAATTATATGTAATGATCAATAAATTTCGTTTAATTTGATATCTAAATGTATCAAAATCCTAGTACCAATCTATTCTATAGATATTTGGACTATAATTGACGAACAACTAATAACAATATTAGTGTTTATTAATGTCGAATATAAATATAAAATGGGGCGTGGCTAAGTGGTAAGGCAACGGGTTTTGGTCCCGGTATTCGGAGGTTCGAATCCTTCCGTCCCAGAACATACCTATTATATATATCATATCATATCAGATTATATGTATTGTATTAGAATACATATTTTCTATCATAAGAAAAGATTGTCTTTTTTTTTTTAACAACTTTCTGTTTTTTTATTAAGACTATAATCAAATAATAAATAATATTATATAGAATATGAGAATATGATTCTTTTTTCATTATTATTCTTATAATGATTGATTCTTATCTTCTTATCTAAATTATATCTTTTTCAAAAATGGAATTGTATTCAAATAACACACAAATATAATTTTGTATCCAGGTAAGATGGGAGTATAGATCAAAAGAAGAGAAAAGGGTTTTAATTAAAAAAGCAAAATACGGAGACGGGCTTTTCATTGTATGCCTATCCCTCTTATATTGAAGTTCGTTAGTCATAAATAAAGAAAAAAAAAGCCTTACTTACGATATCCATTGGAATTTTAAATGCTGCATTCTAAGTGGTGCAGCCTGTTTATAATTTTTAAAATTATAAACACGGGTGTGTTTTTGATATTGGGGTACTAATTAACTTCAATCAATAATCTATAAGATTAGGATTATTTTTTGTGTTTTCTCTAATGAATAATTGTAAATCTATGTAACAATACAATTGAGACAAAGTTTATTATCTTATTCACTTTAAAGGTTTCAAAAAGATTATTGAATTTTTTCAAGTCACTTGAAGATTGAAGATGCAGATTAAAAAAAAAAGAACTTATTTGTGTTATTTATTATTTCGAATTTTTATATTAGAATTTCAAATTCTAATATAAAAATATATGGAGTTAAATTGAATTCTTGCTGAGACTTCTTCATAAACTACCTATTCATAAAAGTATAGATTACTATGTACTGATATCTTCAAGACTTCTTATGCTGCCGACGGACTACTCTGTGTGGTTCTCGTTGGTCGCCGTATCATTAAAAAAGTATAAGAGAAAAAGGGTGCAGCCTGTTTATAATTTTTAAAATTATAAACAAGGGTGTGTTTTTGTATATTGGGAGTACTAATTAACTTCAATCAATAATCTATAAGATTAGGATTATTTTTTGTGTTTTCTCTAATGAATAATTGTAAATCTATGTAACAATACAATTGAGACAAAGTTTATTATCTTATTCACTTTAAAGGTTTCAAAAAGATTATTGAATTTTTTCAAGTCACTTGAAGATTGAAGATGCAGATTAAAAAAAAAAGAACTTATTTGTGTTATTTATTATTTCGAATTTTTATATTAGAATTTCAAATTCTAATATAAAAATATATGGAGTTAAATTGAATTCTTGCTGAGACTTCTTCATAAACTACCTATTCATAAAAGTATAGATTACTATGTACTGATAGAACCAATGATTATTCATGATTCCATAATTGAATCAATTACATACTGGTTACAGAAACCTATTAGAAAAATGTTATGGTAAAACTTCGTTTAAAACGATGTGGTAGAAAGCAACGTGCGACTTGAAGGATATGGTCGGTTGTGGATTCTGACATCCGCTATTTTTTTATATTCATTATATAGGAATGAGGGTGCTTCTGGCTCGACATCGTTTATTCTGTTCCACTAGAAAAACCTCATTTTTTGGGGGTTGTGGTGTAAATAGTACATGATCATGATGGAGCTCGAGTAAAAAGTATTGATTCATTTTTTAGGGGTACGGATCTAGGGTTAGTGTTAATTAATAAGTTGAAACAACTTCGTAAGTATATTTTCGATATAGAAATCGAAAGGATCCAATTCTAGCAAGTTTAAAATTCATAAAGAAAATCGCTTGGAATTGGTAAAACTGTTTCGATCAAAAGTGTATCACGCGGGAATCAACCATTTGTATGATTCTTTGATAGAAAGAAATTACAAAAATGGTATGTTGCTGCCATTTTTTGAAATGATTAAAGATCACCGAAGTCATGTCTAAACCCAACGATTCAAGGGAACGATAAAGAATTCTGGAACAAGTAAATACCGTTTTCAGTTGTCTTCAATAAATAGATCATAATGAAGAATCAAAAAAATTCTAAAGGATACAGACAAAAAATGCGTGGTTAGAGACCGCTCAATAAACGAAATGCCTAAAGGTTTTCTTTTGGGTTATTTGAAAATTATTCAACTTGAGTTATGAGGATGTGAATATGAATGATTTTTTTCCTTTTTCAGACAATAATAAGAATAAGGAAAAGTACTTAAATCATAGTTTAATTGATTTGATTATTTTATGGATCTATTTAATATTAATTAAAAATTCTATACATAGACATAATTTAGAATTTTCTTGAGCCGTACGAGGCGAAAACTTCTTATACGTTTCTAGGGGGGGAGTATTATTCATCTACATCTATCCCAATGGGTGGTTTATCGAATCGTTGCAATTGATGTTCGATCCCGAAGAGAAGGAAGAGATCTTCGGAAAGTGGGTTTTTATGATCCGATAAAGAATCAAACTTATTTAAATGTTCCCGCTATTCTATATTTCCTTGAAAAGGGCGCTCAACCTACGGGAACTGTTCATGATATTTCAAAGAAGGCGGGAGTTTTTATGGAACTTTCCTTTAATCAACAGATGAAATTAAATTAATGAAATAAAAAAAAGGGGAGGGGGATGACTTGTATATAACTTTGTATAAACTTTTATATATTACTCCCCCTCTTTTGTTCTATTCCTACCCATTTATTATTACTACCACAAAATGTTGTCGTTATAGACGACAACATTTTTTTTTATTTTAGTTTTAGTAAGATAAATTCATCTAAGACAGATAAATAGAAACAAAAGAAAGTGAATAAATGAAGTAGTTGGATCTATAAATAGAAAATTTTATATTATTGCTAATTCAGGTTTTCATTGAAACTTTAACTTTTTTATGAACTGAACAAATCAAATATCAAATAAAAAAAAAACATGGTATGGTATTTAAGGTTGCTTTTTTTTACTTATATATGGATATGAGGTATTTCAAGGTTGCTTTTTTTTACTTATATTGATTGAGTAAACCCAAGCAAGATTTTTTTATGCTTCTCTCCGAATTTTTTTTTACACCTATACCTTTTTGTATCTATCTTTATTATTTATGCA